AAAAGGTGCTATTCGATAATGTCTATCTAGCAGACCTCCCGCTAACCCGAGCGAACATTCAAATATCTGTCCTACATTCATTCGTGAAGGTACTCCTAGGGGGTTAAAGACCATATCAACAGGCCTTCCGTCTTGCAAATAAGGCATATCTTGTCTAGGCAAAATTTTGGAAATGATACCTTTATTTCCATGTCTTCCAGCTACTTTATCGCCAACTTTTATTTTACGTTTCTGTAAAATATATACATGAATTGTTTCTGGATTATAACTAGAGCCCCCTTTTTTCTGGATCCACCTCACATCAATAACTCTACCCCGACCCCCTATAGGGAGTTTTAGACAAGTTTCTTTTGATGTGGATACCTGAATACCAAGTATGGCTCGTAATAATCGATCCTCGGGGGCATACGAAGACTCTTTTGCCATCTGGGGTGTTAATTTACCTACCAAAATATCACCTGTTTCTACCCATGATCCCAACCTCGCAATTCCATTTTTGTCTAAATTGCGGAGTAAATGGGTTTCTAAATGCGGTATTTCACTAGTGACCCTTTCGGGTCCTTGACTTGTCACATAAGTCTGAATTTCATATTTCCGGATGTGAAAAGAAGTATAAATATCTTCATATGCAAGACGCTCACTAATGAGTACCGCATCTTCAAAATTGTAACCTTCCCACGGCATATAAGCCACTAATACGTTTTTTCCCAAAGCTAGTTCGCCCCCAACTGTAGCGGCACCATCTGCTAAAAGTTGTCCCTTTTTAATGCATTTACTCCGCGGAATCCGGGGTTTTTGGTGCAAACAAGTATTTTTGTTGGAACGTTGATACATAACTAATGGAATGCTTTGAGTATCCCCATTACCAGATAAAACGATCTTATCCGTATCGGTATAAATGATCTTTCCCTCATGTTCGGCTATAGCGAGAACCCCCGAATCCAGGGCCGCTTGGCGTTCCAACCCGGTTCCAACAATGCATTTCTCGGACTGAGAAAGCGGAACTGCTTGACGTTGCATATTAGAACTCATTAAAGCTCGATTTGCGTCGTTGTGCTCGATAAAAGGAATGAGGGAAGCTCCAATAGAAAAATATTGGAAAGGAAAAATACTTCGAAGATGCACCTGTTCCCACGCAATAGTCAGGAATTCTTGACGGTATCGAGCCGGAACAACCTGTTCTTCCTGAATACCTTGATTCAGGGCCAAAGAATTTCCCGTGGATACCATATAGTATTCATCCCTACTTGGTGATAAAAAAAGCATCTGTACCCTTGTGGATCTCTCTGAAATTTTATAAAAAGGACTTTCTAGAGATCCCAAACGACCAATTCTTGCATGAATTGCTAAGGATCCAATAAGTCCAACATTAATGCCTTCAGACGTGTCAATTGGGCAAATACGCCCGTAGTGACTAGGATGGATATCTCGTATCCGAAAACTAGCCGTTCGCCCTGTCAATCCTCCAGGTCCCAAATAACTCAATTTTCGTCCATGAACAATTTGTGTCAATGGATTAGTTCGATCCAAAACTTGAGATAATGGATGTAACCCAAAAAAAGATTCATAAGTCGTTGTTAGTGGAGTTGAAGTTACCAAATTCTGAGGAGTCGGTATTAATTTATGCCGAATTGCTCCACATATCGTTCCTCGAATCACATTTTCTAAACGAACCAGAGCCAATCCAAATTGATCTTGTAAAAGATCTGCTACAGAGCGAATACGTTTATTTTTCAAATGATTCATATCATCAAGTGTACCCATTCCAAATTTCATTCCAATCAAATGATCCGTAGCTGCCAATATATCACGCGGTAACAAAAACGTATTTTTGGGGGGTATATCAAGATTCAGTCGACGGTTCATATTTCGTCGACCAATCCTTCCTAATTCGCATTTTTGTTGAAAGAATTTTTTTTGTAATTCTTTACATAAAGATTCCGAAAATACCGGGTCCCCCCCTACACAAGCAAACTGTTGATAAAACTCCAAAATGGCATTTTCCTTTGACCCAAAAATTTTTTTCTCTTTATCATTCAAAAAAGACAAGAAAATTTCCGGGTAACAAACATTATCCAGAATTTCTTTTAGATTCGAACCCATAGCTGATGATAGAACTAGAATAGATATTTTCTGTTTCCTACTCACACGAGCCCATATCCTTGCTTTTCTATCAATCTCTAATTCTGATCTTCCTCCCCAATCTGATATTATGGTGCCGGTATAGACTGAAATTCCATTATGGTCCAAGTCCGACCGATAATAAATACCGGGGCTTTGCAATATTTGATTGATCACAATTCTGTATATTCCATTTACGATAAATGTTCCCAGGGAATTCATTAGAGGAATGTTTCCAATAAAAATGGTTTGTTCTTGCATCTCCCTGCCGGTTTTCCAAATTAATCCTGCGGATACATATAATTCAGAAGAATATGTAAGTGATTTATACACAGCATCCTTTTCTTTTATCACTGGTTCTACCAATTGATGGGTTTCGACAAATAATTGAAATTCAATTTCTTGATCTATATCTTCAATTTTTGGAAACTTATAAAGCTCTTCCGGTAAGCCCTGATCAATGAACCGACAAAATCCTTCAAATTGGATCTGATTAAACCCGGGTATTGTAGACATCAGCTCATTTCCCTCTCGTAACATTTGACCCCAACCCCTCATTTGTTTAAACATCCCAGTTTTTGATCATTCGTTATTGAATCATATCGATCGATCTAGCTCTGATGGAATTTATATTCTGTTTACTAAATCACATAAAATTTGATTAAAAAATGCCACATATATGGAACGTATGAAATACAGAATACAGAAAATGAACTACTCATACTAAATACTGAATTTACAACAGATATAAGAGGAAAGAAGTTGATAAAACATTTTTTTAAAAAGAATTAGGCTGATTAATTAGATATATTTAGGTTCCCTTTCTACCATTATTATATTATAATATTAATTACTCCAATTAATTACTTCGATTGGATACTCAAAAAGAAACAGATCGTAGGATTTGATCCCTTCACCGAGATAAGAATAATAAGAAAAATTGATAGAGTTTTTTTATTACTTAATGCCTTTTGGTTTTTTTTTTTAACCTATTTGCGTAGAAAAGATATATTTTAGTAACAGTTATTATAATTTGTAATAGCCGCTTGTATTGTAAAGTAAAGCGAGTTTTAGTTAGTAAATAATAAATTTTAATACGTGCCTTGATATCTATATATCGTATATAAGAAATTGTCTGTGTAATTTCTGTTATGGTTCCGGGGTTTACATATAGTCATAATTGGTGTTATAATTAAAATTGAGAAAAAGAAAATAGAAATAAAGAGTTTTGTGAAAAGACGCAATAATAATGATTAGTTATCATTTGGATTTTCTTATGTCATTAGGGAAACATGCTTTGAAGTCAGAATCTAAGATCCGTTCATGAATTCGCAAATAGTTAATGGTTCCAATTTCTTATGATTTTTGACTTTTGTGACTGGAAGTCTTTTTTTGTTCAAGTACTACAATAAAAAAGTGCATTAATCCACCCCAAAAGATACTATTTGCATCTATTTTTTTTGGCGGCATGGCCGAGTGGTAAGGCGGAGGACTGCAAATCCTTTATTCCCCAGTTCAAATCCGGGTGCCGCCTGATTCTTAAAAAAGGGAAATAGACTAATCCCTTATCGCCTTCTATAACCTATATATAACTCACTGAATTATTCCCCAGCCCGATTAAAGGCAAGGGTCTCTTGATACTGATTCGAAGCATTTAGTGCGCTGTAAATCTTTGTATCTATAATTCAAAATTCAAGGAGATTTTTGAGTAAGTAGCAAGCAATAGGAGTATAAGTTTTGAGAGCCCTTACTTTACATTCCTATTGGAGCCAATTGGGTGCGGGGTAATATACTAACTAAGTAGTAGTTAATAATTGCAGAAGGGATAAGGGATATAGTTTGTATACAAACTAAAAAGAATCCCTTAGTACTCAGGTATTCAATTAAGGTTGGATTGATAAACCTTCTTTTCATTAACCGGTGGAATAGCCTATTTCAAATCATGGGGTAATTTTTTATATGTTATATATATGTGAATTTCTTGGATTAGTTCATTAAATTTAAAAAGAGTCCGACACTTTTTTGACTATGTACCATTGATTTCACTATTATTAGTAAACAATAATGGAATAATTCCTTCATATTCATAGAAATAGGGGACATAATTCACATGGATATTGTAAGTCTCGCTTGGGCTGCTTTAATGGTAGTCTTTACATTTTCTCTTTCACTTGTAGTATGGGGAAGAAGTGGACTCTAGAAATACTAGTTAACGTAGCTAATTTTAACTCATTTTGTTTTTGGTTGAGGAATCAAACCGTATCAATTGTTTTAGAGATCACTCCCGAAAGTATTTTTACAGATACTTTTATTATGTTTCTTTTTTGAAAAAAAAAATTCGAAATCTAATAATTGGAACTGTAAAATTAAAGTAAGAGTTGCCTTTGGATTATTTCGGATTGATCAGACTGAATACAAATCGATCAAATAGCTGGAGCAAAACAATAGAATTAAGATCAATATGTACATAACGAGTGCATTATAAATTAGTCAATATTAAATATCTTAATTATTAATATTAAGTCTGTATCTTTAGTATAGTCCAACTTTCTAAACGACAAAAAAAAAGAAAAATCTATCTAATACTAAATAAATAAAAAAAATCGAAAAAGTATGGTAGAAAGAAATCTATTTCTTTCTACCATACTGCTATCAAATAGCATCGAATACTGATGATTCTAGCCTGCTCATTTTTCAGCTAAGAAACGCAATTGCAATACCCTTATAATTCTATTTTTAAATCATTGATAAAGAACTAAGAAGTCAAGTTTCATTCAAACTAATCATTTTGGCTGACCGTTTTTACATAAATGATAAGTAGAAAAGCAGTAGGAACTAGAATGAATAGCGCAGTAGCAATAAATGCAAGAATATTTACTTCCATAATTTCATCGTTTTTTAAGTTCGCAATAACTCGGGATTTAATCCCATAGAGATGATCAAAATTAAACCTGTAAATTAAATTGAATCGGATTAATATCATGAATTTATATCATGAATAACAATACCTTAACTATCATATCAATTCGCCGTTGCAAATTGGATAGTATAACATAGGCGAATCTTTTATCTATACTGAATCAAAAATAAATATAAATGCAGATATATATTATAGAATTCGTGATCTAATCAAGATATCATTCTTTTTTTTTTTACCATAAACTAAAGTTTTCCTTGTACAATAAATCATCGAACGAAGTCTCATCTGACCACTTTTCTTTTTTTACACTTCCATTAGTTACAAAAAAAAAAAAAAAAAAAAAAAATGGATGAAAAACGGACAAAAAAAGATAAGGGGTGAAGTTATAAAATACCTTTCTTTTTAATACTTTTTTTCTTTTTTTTTATCTTGTAAGAATAAAAAAAAAGTATTAAAAAGACGAGTACTGGGACAAAAAATAGAATATTGTATCAAATTCCTTAATTTTTATTTTTCGGTTTTTGCTGGAACTTTAATTCAAGTGGAAATTGAATTATTACTAAACAATTTTATATGAAAATGAAGATTTTCATTTAGAAAAAAAAAATGGCCTTTATGGAGGGTCTAAAAAAATATAGTTATTTACCCTTTCTTTTATTGGTTGTTGGATCCGTCGGGACTGACGGGGCTCGAACCCGCAGCTTCCGCCTTGACAGGGCGGTGCTCTAACCAATTGAACTACAATCCCAAGGAATTAAGGTAGACAATCTCTTTTTTTATAATTAGATTCAAACCATTTATAGTTCGAATGTTTGTGTTGTAAACGAGAAGGGAGTGATAAGTGATATGATATATTGATATCTGCATGAATATGTACTTGAATGAGAACAACAGGAATTACTAGTCAATTTTCTTCATGTCAAAAAAAATGGTGAAAAATTCTTTCACTAAAACTAAAGAAAACGGGTTTTCCTTTTTTCCTTATACTTTACTTTATACTTTTTTTTTCTTTTCAAATTATCACATAATATGAATCGAGATTATTATCTGGATCAACTATTTCCCGGAACAAATAAAAATGACTAGAACAAACAAATCACAAACAGACATTTTTACTCTTTTATATATTCCACGTATCGGCCGTTTCGGAAGGACAAAAATCTTCATCTCAGAGTGGGTGAGAGGGGTTTTGGGCCGAGCTGGATTTGAACCAGCGTAGACATATTGCCAACGAATTTACAGTCCGTCCCCATTAACCGCTCGGGCATCGACCCAGGAAGAATCAACTCCATTTTAGGTTTATTGATTAGGCTTATTGATAATCCATGATCAACTTCCTTTTATATTATAGTACCCTACCCCCAGGGGAAGTCGAATCCCCGCTGCCTCCTTGAAAGAGAGATGTCCTGAACCGCTAGACGATGGGGGCATACATACCCAACTGCCATCATACTATGTTCATAGTATGAACAGTTTTTTGAAATTGTCAATATACTCTAATATCTATTATTGGTATTAATTATTAAATTCAAAATCTATTATTGTTATTAATTATTAAATTCAAAATTGATAATTAGATTCTTAGATTCAAGGGATCTTTGCGTCTGACATGATTACATAAAAATTGTTTATCATTTCATTTTTTCAATAATTCATTCAAACCATTCGAGATTCAATCTATAAACTAGAAAACTCAAATTAAAGGATCCGTTCAGGACTTTCTTTATCTAAAAAAAAAAAAAAAAAAAAAAAGAAAAATAGAGGTTTAAGTTAAACAAAACCCATTATCCCATTTAGAAACGAACCACTAGTTGATATCAGTCTACTTAATGTATATTTAAGTTCTAATATTCGAATTCGATTATATATATAACTTAATATATGTACTATATATAGATATTTTTTATATCTATTCCCTTTTTCGATATATAGAAATGATGACTTATATAGTAATTTATTATAAATATATATTAAAGGGCCCCTTTAACTCAGTGGTAGAGTAACGCCATGGTAAGGCGTAAGTCATCGGTTCAAATCCGATAAGGGGCTTTTGGATTTTTTCATCAAAAAAACGCCATCATATTTAAACGGGAAATAGAGTGTTTGTTGATTTTTAAAAGGACAAAGTCAGCAACCCTATAAGTATACTAACTTATTATATATATAAGTTAGTATATAGTCGTTTTAATTATAAAGTTGAACTAATCTTCATTATATTATAATGAATAAATACTAATAATCGTATAAGTGGTTTCTTGAATCAGTAAAAAAAGAATTTCTATTTTAAATTATTTCAATCAAATTGTTTAGAATAAAAAAATGAGAAATCAACAAATACCAAAATAAGTGGACCTGACCTATTGAATCATGACTATATCCGCTATTCTGATATTAAAATGTGATAGAGATTAAATTGGAACAGTTTACTTTTTGTCTTAAAATTCTGTATGAATTTGTCG